CGATGAAGCTACTGCGAAGGCTATGAACTTAGAAGAGGAGAGCAAATTGAAGAAATGACCTTAAATCTTTGTGTACTGACTCCTAATCGAATTATTTGGGATTCAGAAGTGAAAGAAATCATTTTATCTACTAATAGTGGCCAAATTGGCGTATTACCAAACCACGCCCCTATTGCCACAGCTGTAGATATAGGTATTTTGAGAATACGCCTCAACGACCAATGGGTAACGATGGCTGTGATGGGCGGTTTCGCTAGAATAGGCAATAATGAGATCACCATTTTAGTAAATGATGCAGAGAAGGGTAGTGACATTGATCCACAAGAAGCTCAGCGAACTCTTGAAATAGCTGAAGCTAACTTGAGTAGAGCTGAAGGCAAGAGACAAGCAATTGAGGCGAATCTAGCTCTTAGACGAGCTAGGACACGAGTAGAGGCTATCAATGTTATTTCGTACTAGTCGATGCATCAGAATAATCAAAAGAAGTTCTGTTTATACACCCTATTTGGATTCCGCCAATTGGATACACTCAAGTGTAATCTGATGTAACGAACAAAAAAAAAAAATACAAATATGAGTATGAGTAGTGGGAGGATAATAGGGAAAGGGTACAAAATCCATAAAAAAAGAAAAGAAGGTGGGTAGAAAAACTTATTAGATACCAGAGTCAATGGTATCTAATAAGTTCTACCTACTATTGGATTTGAACCAATGACTCCCGCCGTATGAAAGCAATACTCTAACCACTGGGTTAAGTAGGTCATTTATCATCACAAAGAGAAAGAAAAAATGGGACCAATCACATCGGAGATTATAGACAGAATATGACTTCTCAGCAATACCAATCCTTGGCAGGAAACGGATCAGAGAGCTATCATGTGGGATTATGGAATATCCATCTTGACAAGAAATTATCTAGATGTTAATATGTCTATGACAAGGGCTATAGCTCAGTTAGGTAGAGCACCTCGTTTACACGCGCGCCAATGCTTTTTCAGAGGAGCCCATCATGCAATCAACAGAATTGATCTTATTGAGAAATCGATGTCTTACTCCATAGATTCGAGGAACAAGAGAACAATAGCATGACAAAAATTTGGTTCGGTCCGATTCAGGTGCCAATTCAGGTACCAAATAGAACCCATCATTGGTGTGATCATTGATAAGGTGAATACCCAGTCTATTCAATGCTAGGCATAATGAGTATAAGGACCTCAAAATAACCTCTTTTCGTCCTATGAACTTTAAGGTGTATGAAGTATCATATTTGACTCTTGGGACGGATCGATAGAGACTCCATTTAACTTAGGTTGATCTAGGCCGGAGGCAGACCTACGTCAGGGTAACCCTTCTTTGAAACACTTTGGTATTGCTCCTGGATCAGAATACAAATAATGAATCCGAGCGCATGGAGCCATCTCGTTATCTTCCTGTCAAGAAACAAATATGGTGGACTAGCCGATCTTTCTATCAGTTAATGAAGGAGCCCAATGCAAAAAAAAAAACGCATGTTGGGTCTTTGAAACAGTTCGAATCATTTCGATAATAATCAGTTTGATCTGTTTTACCGAGAAGGTCTACGGTTCGAGTCCGTATAGCCCTATACATTTTTGTATTCATTTCCTAATTAGTGCGCGTGGCCGGCCGGTTGATTGTTCCATAGAAATGGAATCATTCCCACAGGATCACGGAGATCCCTCGGGGCATGAAAACAAGAATTTATTCCAATGGATCCAACCGGATCGGTTCAAATCTTGGATAAAAAAATCCATTCTTCTTCATTAATCTTCGTGTGTGAATGACATACGACTTTTTTCTTTATTGTTCATGATCCAGGATTTAGTGATACACCTTTGCTTTGGTATACCAAAGTCAATTTATGAAGTCAAAATCATAACATGGGCTGGCTCAAGAAAAACTCCAACCTAACCCAACCAAATCAAATCGAATAGTAAGTCACATGATCTAGGGCCTATTCTTGTTCTTGTATTTGTAGAAAAACCAGAGTTTCAAAAATGGAGCTCTTTGGTAAGTTTCATTGTACAATAGGCTTTTCTTCGTATAACCGGCTTAGCAAAGCAAGTAGTCATTTTTCTGTTTCTGTACAATACTTATTTTTTTTTTCTATTCCAATCTACCCCAATCCAGTTGTTCATCATTCCAATTCTACTTCTACCAATGCAGACTTTATGTAATAGGGGCCCATTTGAACTTGGACGAGTTAGGAATCCCCCGACGTATCGCCTTTTGGCAGAACAATAACCCCAATTCATTATTTCAGAGACAATAATTGGTCCGAAATGTATCAACGTTTGCGCCCTCTTCTATTTCTATGAGTTGGTTTTTGGATGGGGAGATTTTGTCTGTCGAATCGTTCGACAACGCGTGATTCCATTCGAAGTATCTTCTGTAGATCATTTACGATTCAGCCGACTCTACCACTAAACTATGCCCCATTTTGTAGGTTTGCTTCAAAATAAACCTTTTTATTGTCACGAAA